GTTTACGAAGAAACACTAATAAAAATTCGCATTCAGATACATAAGAATTATATAGGAACCAAAATAGTCTTTTATTTTCTTTTGAAAAAACATGAATAGTTTTATTCAGAGTAATAAAACTATTCCAATTATGATATTTATGTAGAAAGAATCGCAATAAATGTAAAGAGGGAACATCTTGAATCCAACATTGAAGGGTTTGAACCAAAATTTCCAGATGGATGGGATAGGGTATTAGTATATCTGACACATTATTTAAATGAGATAATTTGTCCTCTAAAAAGGGAAATATTGAATGAATAGATCGTAAATTCTGAGATTTTGGTATTTCTTTTTCTTCGGGGGAAGATACTAATCGCAGCGAGAATGGAATTTCCACAATGACAGAAAAACCTTCTGATACCATTTGAGAATAAAAAAAATTAGAATAAAAATAATTGGTGTGCCCGACGAATCTATTTTGGTTAGAACCATTAACCAAATAAATCAAATAATTCTGTTTATACATTCGAGTAATTAAACGTTTTACAAGTATTGAACTAGATTTATTGTCATAACCCGAAAATTCGATGGGTTCATAAAAAATTGAACCATTTAAACCGTGATCATGAGCAAGTGTGTAAATATACTCCTGCAAGAGAAGCGGATATAGGAAGTGTTGTTGCCGAGATCTATCTTTTTTGAAATATCGTTGTAATTCTTCCATTTACATTTTTCTACTTGAAGCAGAGACACGGGAGACATTTCTTGGGTTATCAAATGATACATAGTGCAATATGGTCTGAACTAAAGTATATAATTATGTATATGTATTATGTATATATAGTAAGAAAAAGTTATACTCTAGAGTCCAATCAACAGGATCCCTTTCCTCTCCTTACAATGGGTTTATCCTTCGTTATAATTACAAGAGGGTAAAAAATCCTTTATTTTGACAACCCGATCGCTCTTTTGATTTTGGAATAAATTGGATTCTATTTACTTTATCAGAATACTGTTTCTTCTACACATCCGTCTCCAATCCATACATAGAGAATAGTTAGGATTTATTTCATTAACTACAAAATAAATAAAAAGAATCAATGATTCACTCACAGAAAAACCCTTTTCTGCACTGGGCACTAATCCATTTTTAACGTCTAATTAGATCGGGTAATTATTCAAATTAAGAATATAAGCTCGTTGCTTTTTGTTTTACCAGAATTAGGGCTATAAGACTCTATCCATTTATTTACTAGACCCAACTTGAAATGTGAATTTATTTTGTCTCCTTCCATATAAATAATATATATAAAATATATATTATATATATCCAGTAAGTAAGGATAAATTCAAAGTTCTATTTTAATAAAAAAATTATTACGACATGCTGTTTTTTCCTTCATTACCTTTTAGGATCAGTCGTGGTCTTATATAGACTCTACCAATAGTCTGGACGAATTCGTTGCTTCATCCAAATGTGTAAAAGATCATAGTCGCACTTAAAAGCCGAGTACTCTACCATTGAGTTAGCAACCCGGAAAAATATATATATTATAGTATAGATACGATCAAAAAAAAAATGGGATTGCGCTGTAAGATCCCGCCAAAATAAAACCATTGAACTAGCAACAAATCTAACCTAAAAGAAAGATTTTAGAATCAATTATAAATACCAATTCACTAAAACGGGTAGATTAGATTAAAAAACAAAGGAAAAATCAATAAAAATCAATACGGGGCAGGATCTATTCTATTTATCTTATCTACGATCAAATTATATTTGTTTGATACGCCATTGTCAATATAAATAGAATTCTGATAAAACAAATCTAAGTAAATCAAATTAAGGCCTTGTGTTGGATTGGCACAATATAAATCAAAAATGGGAATGACAAATAAATTTAAATAAATTTAAAGACAAAATGGAGAAAAATTTCGAGTTCATTCAATCAATATAGGTACAATAAGAAAAATTGACCCCGTCTTCGTCGGTAAATTAAAATCCCACACTAAAAAAAGAAAAATAAATTTAAGAATGAAGTATGAATAGAGTAAGAAAAGAGCAAACAAATCCTGGGGAAATAATTACACAAAGATAGATGCTAGTACACTCGCTTTTTTATTCCACTTTTTGACTTTACTTTAATTAAAAATTAAATTAAATATAAATAATTAAATTAACAGTTAACTCGAGATTCCTTCTTTAAATAATTCAGCCTTCCTTAAAATATCACGAACAGTTACTGTGGGTTGAGCGCCATTTTCAAGGAAATATAGAATAGCGGGAACATTTGAATAAGTTTGATTCTTTATCGGATCGTAAAAACCCACCTTTCGAAGATCTCTTCCCTCTCTTCGGGATCGAACATCAATTGCAACGATTCGATAGACGGCTCATTGGGATAGATGTAGATAAACAATGCCCCCCCTAGAAACGTATAGGAGGTTTTCTCCTCATACGGCTCGAGAAAAAATGATTATAATTCCTGTATATAATGGCAAATAAATCCATAAATAATGGCAAATAAATCCATAAAATAATGAATTAGACTATGATTTAAGTGGTTTTTTCTTCCTCTTTCCTAAAGAAAAAGCGATATCATTCGTACTCATAACTCAAGTTGGGTAATTCTGAGGAAATCCTTAGACATTTATTGAGCCGTCTCTAACCTCTTTTGTTTGTCTCGTCTCGAATCTCCGCATTTTGATACAATTGTTGAGACAGTTGAAAATAGTATTTCCTTGTTCCGGAATCCTATATCTTTGTTTTGTGAAATCATTGGGTTTAGACATTACTTCGGTGATCCTTACTCCTTTCAAAAGGGCAGCAACATACCTTTTGTTTTTTCGTATTTCTTTCTATGAAATAATACGAGAGATTGATTCCCTTGTGATACACTTTTGATCAAAATAGTTTTACGAATTCCGACAAATCTTACTTACTTTTTTATTTCAAACTTGTTTGAATTTGAACCCTTTTCGATTTATATATGGAGGATATACTTACAAAGTTGGTTCAACTTATTGATTTTTATTGTCACTAACCCTAGATTCTTCCCCCCGATAAATGAATCAAATCCATATTTGATGCTCGAGCTTCATCATGTACTTTTACTTTTTATTTAGATTAGAACCGAACAAAAATTGGGTTCCTATTCCTAGTAGAACAGAACAAACTATGTCGAGCCAAGAGCATCTTCATTTATTTTATAGAAAATGGCGGATATTAAGACTCCACAGTCGATCATGTCCTTCAAGTCGCACGTTGCTTTCTACCACATCGTTTCAAACGAAGTTTTACCATAACATTTCTCTAATTTAATTTCGAACCCATATGGAATTGATTCAATTTCAATATGAAATCATGAATAGTCATTGGATCGACTGATATACGTATATCTTATAATATACTACATATATATTATATGTCCGGTGCCAGTATAATCTCTATATTTTTATATATTTTATATATAAAGAAAATATATATTTATATATTAATATTTTCTTTTCCGAAATGAATTGAATATATAAATCGAAAAGGCTCAGCAAGGCAAGGATCTATTCAAATTCTTTAACCCCAGATAATATGAATCGAATGAAACAAAACACATTTCTCAAATTTATAAAAAGGAAGACTAAATGAGTTACTTAAGATTTATTTACATCTTCAATAGATTGTTCGGTACGGTCAATCATGAAGGATCCTATTTTTATCGAAAAAATTAATTATAAACTTCAAAGAAAGGGGCCCCAACGGATTCCCAATCCACAATAAAATCTGTTTTTAATCAAATAAACTATTCCAATGACCCGCAAAGTTTCTCGATAATATATGGATTTATCACACTTCTTTGAGTACCAAAGCAAAGATTTATATCATAAAAAATCATAATCAGAGGAGTCTGATTTTTTCGTATCTATACCATATACAACGAACAGTTGTTACCACAGGTAATCATGAAAGGAATCATGAATCCTTTTCACTTAACCAGAAGGGTGTTGTTACTGAAATAAAACAAACAAAAAAGTAATAATACCATATTACTATAATAATTTTATGTTTAATGTTGGATACACTGTGATCCCATTTGCCCTTTATGGCAGAATGGGTCTGGGACGGAAGGATTCGAACCTCCGAGTAACGGGACCAAAACCCGTTGCCTTACCGCTTGGCCACGCCCCATTTATATTTCTATTCAACACTAATAAACACTAATATTAGTATTGGTTATTCGTCAATTCTAGCCCAAATACATATGTGATATATTGTTGCTAGAATTCTCTACATGTAGAGATAGAATCAAAAAATATCATTGATCATTACATGGAATTCAATTAAGATATTGTATGAAAGTATAATTCTTTGTATTCTCATTTGAGAATTGAAAGAGGTATTTTTGATTGGGGTTGGGAGAGTTCAAAGAAAAAAAAGGATTTTTTGTCCTGCCTTTTTCATTTTGACCCTATATTTAAAAAGTAACTCAATAAAAATCAAATTATCTAATCTACAAGAACGAAATGTTTGTTATGCTTAATATCTTTAGTTTAATCTGTATCTGTCTTAATTCTATCCCTTATTCGAGTAGTTTTTTCTTTGCCAAATTGCCCGAGGCTTATGCTTTTTTCAATCCACTGATAGACATTATGCCTATCATACCTTTATTCTTTTTTCTCTTAGCCTTTGTTTGGCAAGCTGCTGTAAGTTTTCGATGAAATCTTTAATATTTTCCTAAATTAAGAATTTTTCTTTTTTCAGTTTGAGATATGTCATGTTAAAATAGTCTATGCGGTACAAAAAAAATAGGTAATCTATTCCCTTTAAAATAAAAAAAAAATGATCTTATCTTGGAGATTGTGTAATGCTTACTCTCAAACTCTTCGTTTATACAGTAGTGATATTCTTTGTTTCTCTCTTCATCTTCGGATTCTTATCTAATGATCCAGGACGCAATCCTGGACGTGAAGAATAAACATAACATAATTTAGCCCTTCCTTGCTTTTTCCGAATTCCATTAACTATTTCAAAATAATCAAGGGACCTCCCCCCCCCTTTTTTTGATTTGAAAGTTTAAAGTGATGAAGGATAGCGGAGAGAGAGGGATTCGAACCCTCGGTACAAATAAAACTCGTACAACGGATTAGCAATCCGCCGCTTTAGTCCACTCAGCCATCTCTCCCAACTCAAAATTGAAAATTTGTTATGTGATATAACACGTAAAGTTGAAGGCAAGATTGATCAAAAAAATCCTCGTCTTCCTTATCTTATTAGAATTGGAATAGAAAGATATAAAAAAAACAATCATTAAATATATTAAATATATAATATATATATAAAATATAGATATATATACTATATTCATAAATTTGATCAGATCAGCACTTCAATTTATATAATAATTCGAAACGGATATCACCAATAGAAAGATTTTCTTTTGTACGAAATTCCCCCGGCCCGCTTAAGTACTTAAGTATAAGTAATGGCCGGGCAATTACTTCTTTATTTTGTTCCAATGAACCCTTTTTTAGAATAGATCAAATGATTTAATCATTATTTGTTTGATATTAAGTCATAAATACTTGTTATTAAAGCAGTCCCTGGGGGAATTTACATTCCCATTCTATGATGGAAGTGTCATTTCTTATTATTAATTAATAACTCAGAATTCGTATTTTTTTTTTTATTTATTTATTTTCATAATTATTAACATAATTGTTAAATAAACAACTTCAATATTAAACACACATATTTTACCCTCGGTACAAATAAAACTCGTACAACGGATTAGCAATCCGCCGCTTTAGTCCACTCAGCCATCTCTCCCAACTCAAAATTGAAAATTTGTTATGTGATATAACACGTAAAGTTGAAGGCAAGATTGATCAAAAAAATCCTCGTCTTCCTTATCTTATTAGAATTGGAATAGAAAGATATAAAAAAAACAATTCATTAAATATATTAAATATATAATATATATATAAAATATAGATGATATATACTATATTCATAAATTTGATCAGATCAGCACTTCAATTTATATAATAATTCGAAACGGATATCACCAATAGAAAGAATACCATACTTTTTTCTTTTGTACGAAAATCCCCCGGCCCGCTTAAGTAATGGCCGGGAAATTTACATTCACATTCTATGATGGAAGTGTCATTTCTTATTATTAATTATAACTCAGAATTCATATTTTCTATTTATTTAGTTAATTTATTTATTTATACATATATTAAATAAATAATACTCAAATATTAAACAAACATATTTAATATGTATTTTCATTTTAAATTTAAATAATAAATAAGTCTTTTTTTTTTTTTCTTTTAATAATTCCGATACTATCTTTATAGTGGCTCATCCCTTTTATTCGACAAAGGCTCCATTCATATACAATAATGAAATTGTAGCGGGTATAGTTTAGTGGTAAAAGTGTGATTCGTTCTATTAACCCCTTAAATAGTTAAGGGGTCTTTCGGTTTTTCATATTCCGACAAAAAACTTTATTTCTTAAAAAGGTTTAATCCTTTACCTCTCAATGGCATATTTGAGGAAGAATATACCTTCTCACGATTTGTATCCAAACCAAAGGTCAATTATAAATTTAATAAAGACCCCAATTTTGGATTATGGGGTCGTGAAGCATAATTTTTTTGAATTGGATCAACTCTTCCAATTGAATGAGTATGAGTAAAGCGTCCATGGATGAAGATACAAAAGTTTATTTCCAATCGTAACTAGATCTTCCATTTTTGTGTTGTAAAGAAGCCAATAGCTCCAAAACGATGGGTTTGGTTTACTAAAACCATCGGCATATTGTTTCAGCTCGGTGGAAACCAAATTATTTTCCTCAGGATCCTGTGAGTTGAGTAGAAATAGGGAACGAAGTAACTAGACTAGACGGATTTGATCTAATCCCCCTCGTCTAGAGGGATCATCTAGAAAGCGAGTAGCTTTGGATGTATTCAGGCATAAAAGCTGACATAGATGTTATGGATCTAATTTATTTTATTCTCCGGGAATACATTGATTTTCCATAAAGGAGCCGAATGAAACAAAAATTTCATGTTCGGTTTTGAATTAGAGACGTTAAAAATGATCAACCAGCGTCGACTATAACCCCTAGCCTTCCAAGCTAACGATGCGGGTTCGATTCCCGCTACCCGCTCTATCCCCCATTTCTTATTATGCATCATCAATTTGGGTATGCATCCTTATTTTTTTTTATTCCCTAAAGGATTTTCCTTGTAATCACATTTTTTTCCGGGAGAAAGAAAAAATAAATGCGAAAGACTAAAATAGGAATGAAAAGCGTCCATTGTCTAATGGATAGGACAGAGGTCTTCTAAACCTTTGGTATAGGTTCAAATCCTATTGGACGCAATTTATTTCCATCTATTTTTTTATGGTTATACTTAAGAAACCTTTTTTGAATGATTCGAATCAGAAATCTTTCTCAATGATTATTCTTGTACTAAGAATAAGAGTGATGAATTTATGTTTGTTCCTGAAGT